CCCTGTCAAGGCGGAAGCTGCGGGTTCGAGCCCCGTCAGTCCCGACGGATCCAATAAAAAAATATATCAATTCCGCTCTCGATTTTTTGTGAAAGATTTTTTTTGTATAAAGTAACTAGAATTTCATTCCCAACGGGAATCCCTCTTCTTTATTTTTTTTATTTAGATTCTATTGTTTATTGAGGGTTGTTTAGAATCAATGGTAAGTGTAAGGGCGGTTCAATGATACTTCATCAGATGGTTGGACAAAGAGGGCAGTAGGTTATATAAAAGAAAGAATAAAAAAGAATGATAAATAAAAAATAAAGGAATTATTGGTTGGATCAGGAATAAATTTTGGAGTTCGGTATGGATAAAGGATCTTCCTATGTTATACTATTCAATTCTTGACCATGAATTGATTTGATAGTGCAGATATTGTTATTCATGATATTGATCCGATTCGATATCCTCGAGATGTAATTCATCCCGTTGAATTTACAAGCGAAAGATTTATTATCTCTATGGGATTAACTCCCGAGTTATTGCAAATTAAAGAAAAACGAAACAATGAGATTATGGAAGTAAATATTCTCGCATTTATTGCTACTGCACTGTTTATTCTAGTTCCTACCGCTTTTTTACTTATAATATACGTAAAAACAGTCAGCCAAGGCGATTAATTTGAATTAAACTTGACTTTTTAGTTCTCTTCAATAATTGAAGAGAAGAAAGGGATTCTAATTTCGCGTCTTAAATGAACCGGGCAGACTAGAATTCGCCGTATTCTATGAAATACGATAGTATGGTAGAAAGAAATATCTGAATTTTTCTACCATACTATCTACTATTGTTATTGTAGTGTATATAAGGTGTATTGTAATCCGGGTTAATTTAATAGAGATCAATCTACAACAGTATCCTCATATTTCTATATATCGGTATATATATGGATATCAATTACATATTCTATATAATGTATAGAGCGCCCCCCAATCCTATTTCTTTGCTTTATCCATCTGTCTTGTATTTAATTTGTGTTGATTTCAATCAATTTGAAATAATCGAAAAGCGACTTGTACGATTCTAATTCCTGTATTGCTGATTATTTTCAATACGAATCCTGATCAAAAGAATCCAGGGCCTCTTTGATGGGTATAATAAAAGAAAAAAGTAATCTTTTTACTAGCATTCTGACGAATCTTTTTACTAGCATTCTGACGAAGAAGTCATTGATCGATCAGTTGACAGATGATCTATGGAAACTCCTTCGGATTTCGAAAAAAGAGGGGGGGATTAGTAAACCTCTTTTAACGTTTGAACAGTGAGTTCAATAAAACAAATACAACATAAATAAAATTTGCAAAATATTAAAACAAACGGAAGTGCGCAATATGTGACTCGCCCAAGACATTATTTTAGTCTGTGTAGTAGTATCTCGTTAAAGAACTACTATGTCTGTGTTGTTTCCGATAGAAAATGTGTATCTACGTAATGTAATAAGAGAACTCCTTTCTCTTTGAATAATAAAAAGTTCAACCCTTCCTCACGGTCCATATCTAATTTTAGTAAGAATGGGTTCATCGAAATAGAAAATTGATCAAGAATTCAGTTGGAATAAATTTACTACCATTTGTATTTCTTTTACTTTTTATTCTTTTTACTTTCGAAATACAAACACGAAAATAATTGAAATATTTGTTTGATTGAAATTGAAAGAGTATTCTTCATATATATTATTCAAAAACTATATTACTACACTAAAACCCAAGAAAATTTTGAAATGCAGATATTTTTTGATTTCTATTTCAATTTAAAAATTGAATTTTAAATTGAAATAGTGTTGAAATAGTGAAATTTCAACTAAAAAAAGCTTTTCAGAACTGAACGATTTAGACAAAAAAAATTAATAAAGTTTAATTCCTAAACTCAATTCTAATTAGTAATACTTCTAGAGTCCACTTCTTCCCCATACTACGAGTGAAAGGGAAAATGTAAAGACTACCATTAAAGCAGCCCAAGCGAGATTTACTATATCCATGTGAATTATGTCCCCTATCTCTATGACGGAATTCTTGAATTATTGTTCACTAATAAATAATAGCGAAATCACTGGCACAGAGTCAAAAATTCTGACCTAAGATCGTTGATGAAACAATCCAATAAATCCAACTCTAATTTATAAGGAAGGGGTCTTATAAGAGTTCTAGTATAATCAGAAAAGATTAAGCACAAGCAGAATATGCGGAGACCCCTTCCCTTGGAAGTATCAAAGAAATTATATTAAATTAATATGTAGAAATAAGAAAAATAGATTCTTTCTTTTGTTGCCCTTCATTAAGTATAAAAAAATAGAAGAAAGGTAGATCATTACCTAGCCCATACCCTATTTCTTTCCCATTTTATTTTGATCTAATTCTTAAGTCTTTTTATTGTCTCTGTGAAACAATCGAAGGACGCCTTATTATGTTCTGTTCTTGTCTAGAGGTTAACGAAAAAAGAAAAAGGTATATTAAGTATAAGTAAAAGCCAATTACTCATTCAATCGAATTAATATTGATTGAATTGATTGAATACCGGAGTACTCAAAGACTTTGATGAATATGTATACAAAGTATCTTCTGTCCTTTCCGCAACTAAAAACGCAATTTGATTTCCGTCCTTCTATCCAATCGAATTCCAAACCCGGCCCATAAACGTAGACACTCCGTTAGTAATGGAAGGACTATCAAGATTTATCAGTTTCCTGTTCCTGCGTTTACTTTCGCCGGAAAAATTTTCCAAATTATATCAGCAAAACAGAAGAGGGTATGTCAATTCTTTTAGTGATTAGGCGACACCCGGATTTGAACTGGGGAAAAAGGATTTGCAGTCCCCCGCCTTACCGCTCGGCCATGCCGCCAAAACGATAGCAAATAAAAAGCTATGAAAAAGTTATCCTTTTGTCTTCTTATTTATCGTACTGTACTTGTATTTTGAATCTTAATCCCGTTTTTCTTAATTCCTTTTCTAAAAGAAATCTTTTTGGGGGGTTGGATCTATCCCTTCGATTGATTGTATAGTATCTTAAAACCACACAATCTCTAAAAATTTCCCTTAATTTTTCGAGTGAAAAAACAATTTTTTTTTTCAGTCATAAAACATAAAAGAAAAAATTCAGAACAAACTGGAACCCCTAACTATTAATTCATGAATGATTCGTAAATTTAAATCTCAAATTGCGTTTCCTTAATGATATAAGAAAATCAAAATTGATACAATCAGTTATTGAAAAAAAAATCCTTTGCAATTTCAATTATAACAGCAATTCTGGGTATATATAAATCCCAGAACATAAATTGGTACACAATATTATCTAATGGAGTAGTTTATCTGTATACCATGTCCATAAGTAATTTTCAGGAAATTCTCATGTTTCTGTTTTATTTTTACCATTTTTTTATAGCAATTCTGATCGAGCATGACATGTACTGTCCAGAATAGGGCTAGAATAAAGGAGAGACAAGATATATGTATATCAAGACATACGTATAAATAGTTATAGTTTATATATAGATAGCTATAGTTAGATCTGTACATGTTTATTAAATAATTTAATAAACATCAACCTTCTTATACACTTCAATCATATTCTACAAACATATTCTACGAATAAAAAAAAGGAGCCGATGAATCCGCGAAAAAGTTAAGTACTCCAAGTTCTATATTGTTTCTGATTCTTATGTCTTTGTCTTATGGAATAGGCCGAATCCCGAATCTTTTATGGTATCCAACCGGAGTCGAATACAGAATATCATAATAATGGTAGAAATTGAATAATTTTTCGTTTTGATATTCTATAAACAAAATTCCATAAGCCTAAGTATAATTTATCAATTCCTTTTCACCTGTTGCAAATTCCAATTTGAGTAAAAAAATTCTCTTTATTCCCTTGTTCATACATATTTCACACATTCCATATATTAGGTAAAATTTCATGTGATTCAGTAAACAGAATATAAATTCCATCATTGCTAGGCTCTCGATCCCTATGATTCGATGAAGAATGAGCAAATAATGGTTTTGTCTATAAATGGGAAATAAAAAAAATGCTTGGGGGTGGAAATGAGGCAATATCTACAATACCCGGATTGAATCAGATACAATTTGAAGGGTTTTGTAGGTTCATTGATCAGGGCTTAACAGAGGAACTTTATAAGTTTCCAAAAATTGAAGATACAGATCAAGAAATTGAATTTCAATTATTTGGGGAAACATATCGATTGGTAGAACCATTGATAAAAGAAAGAGATGCTGTATATGAATCACTCACATATTCTTCGGAATTATATGTATCCGCGGGATTAATTTGGAAAAACAGTAGGGATATGCAAGAACAAACAATTTTTATTGGAAATATTCCCCTAATGAATTCCCTGGGAACTTTTATAGTAAACGGAATATACAGAATTGTGATCAATCAAATATTACAAAGCCCTGGTATCTATTACCGGTCAGAATTGGACCATAACGGAATTTCAGTTTATACCGGCATCATAATATCAGATTGGGGAGGGAGATTAGAATTAGAGATTGATAGAAAAGCAAGAATATGGGCTCGTGTAAGTAGGAAACAAAAAATATCTATTCTAGTTCTATCATCAGCTATGGGTTCGAATCTAAGAGAAATTCTCGAGAATGCTCGCTACCCCGAAATTTTCTTGTCTTTTCTGAATGATAAGGAGAAAAAAAAAATAGGGTCAAAAGAAAATGCCATTTTGGAGTTTTATCAACAATTTGCTTGTGTAGGCGGGGATCCGGTAGTTTCTGAATCCTTATGTAAAGAATTACAAAAAAAATTCTTTCAACAAAGATGTGAGTTAGGGAGGATTGGTCGACGAAATATGAACCGAAGGTTGAATCTTGATATCCCTCAGAACAACACATTTTTGTTACCGCGAGATATATTGGCAGCTGCGGATCATTTGATTGGAATGAAATTTGGAATGGGTACACTTGACGATATGAATCATTTGAAAAAT